TGTTCCTTCTATTTCTCCAAGCAAAACTCTTCGCATCGCAATGCCTATTGTGTCGGCTTGACCTTTCATAAGTGGAGACAAAATAAAGCGCCCATAATAAAGACGCTTACTGTCTGCTCTTGATTCAACACACTTCCACTGCAGTGTCCGAGTAGATACTTTTACTTTCTCTCGAACCATAGTAATATTATTTGTCAGATCATTGAGTCATTTATTTCTCTTGAAATCTCTTCAATGTTTATTTCTACACCCGTCTTTTTTTAGGGGGTCTGCAACCATTGTGTGGCATAGGGGTTACATCCCGTACGAAATTTAAAAGGATACCGCTTCTACGAATAGCTCGTAATGCCGCATCTCTTCCGAGACCAGGACCCTTTATCATGACTTCTGCTCGTTGCATACCTTGATCCGCTACTGCTCGAATAGCATTTCCTGCTGCGGTTTGAGCAGCAAAAGGCGTACCTCTTCTTGTACCCCTGAATCCACAAGTACCGGCCGAGGACCAAGAAATTACCCGACCCCGGACATCTGTAACAGTCACAATGGTGTTGTTGAAACTTGCTTGAACATGAATAACGCCCTTTGGTATTCGACGTCCACTTTTACGTGAACCGATCCGTCCCGGCCTACGTGAACCACTTCGTGGTGGAGATTTTGCCATATTTGATCATTTCATAAATATAAGTCAGAGATATATGGATATATCCATTTCATGTCAAAACCGATCTTTTATGTTGATTTGTTCATCGGTTACTTTCTAAACTTTTCGAAAGATTATCCTTGTCTTTGTTTATGTCTCGGGTTGGAACAAATTACTATAATCCGTCCCCTCCTGCGGATCAGTCGACATTTTTCACAAATTTTACGAACTGAAGCCCTTATTTTCATAATTGTTATTCCTTAAATGAATTTCGAATCTACTTATTGGAAGTAGGAAGAAAATAAGTTTCTTGAAATTTTTGAACCGCGATTTGTATCCCCCTGAAAGGAATGTTGAAAAATCACCTAATCACTCAAATCCTTTTGTGTAGTCTATATATTATTATTATATCCTCCAGTTGAATCTGAATCATAACGACTTCCTTCAATTTTGCCTCTAGCCACCGGGAGTAGATGTAGAAAAACGGGTCGCATCCCTCCTGAAACATAATCTAGAATCTTACTTCGCTCTCTAAACTATCTAAAAGAACCCGGAGCATACCTTTGGTAAGTTATTCGGTAATTAAACCTCGAGGAATCCTCCCCTTTTTTTTTTTCTCACAACATAAAAGTAAGCTCCAAATACAATTCGGATAGCAGAATAATTACCATATATAACACAAAATTTCTCCACCGATTCTTTCCAGTCGAGCCGCTCGGTCTGTCATTATACCCCGAGAAGTAGAGAGAATTACAATCCCCATCCCATCTAAAATTCTAGGAATTCGTCGATAGTTAAAATAGATTCGTAGACCGGGTCGACTGATTCGTTTTAAATTTAAAATGGGTCTATACGGCCCTTTCCTATTCCTTCGATGTCGTAGGGTTAAAACCAAAAACTCTTTTTTGTTTTCCACGAGTTTCCTTGCGTTTTCGATAAAACCCTCTCGCAAAAGGATTTTAACAACGTTTTCGGTGATGTTAGTAGATGCTATTCGAACCGTTCCCTTTCTATTCATGTCAGCATTTCGTATAGAAGTTATTATGTCAGCAATAGTGTCCTTGCCCATGATAAACTGAAAATTTTGTTGCTTCCAAATTTTGATATAATCAACATGTTCTTTTTTTTATGAAAATTATTAAAAGTATATGCGTGAGACATACTCTACTAAATTTTGATTTATCTATTTTATTTTCTTTCATACTATCACTATATCGCGGTCCCCTCTTATAATACTTCAGGTGCTAATGAAACTATTTTAGTAAAATTCAACTGTCTCAATTCCCGGGCGATCGCACCAAAAACTCGAGTTCCCTTTGGATTTCCTTCGTGATCAATGACAACTGCAGCATTGTCATCGTACCGTATTATCATACCGTTATCACGTCTGAGTTCTTTACAAGTACGTACAATTACAGCTCTGATCACTTCTGATCTTTCTAGAGGCGTATTGGGTACTGCTTCCTTGATCACAGCAACAATAACGTCACCAATATGAGCATATCTACGATTACTGGCTCCTATGATTCGAATACACATCAATTCTCGGGCACCGCTATTGTCTGCTACATTCAAATGGGTTTGAGGTTGAATCATATCGTTTTTTGAGTCCGTTTTTTTAATGTTTAATTTAAAGTAAAGCACTGAAAGGACGAAGTAAAAAGTAAAAAAAAAAAAAGGGAAGACCCGCATTTTTTATACCCAAGATTTATTTCCTTTGTTTCGACATTCCTATCCCGAAATAATGAATTGAGTTCTTATAGGCATTTTGGACGCCGCTATTGAAATAGCCTTTCGAGCTATATTTTCAGCTACTCCACTCATTTCATAAAGTATTCTACCCGGTTTAACGACGGCTACCCAATATTCGGGGGATCCTTTACCGGACCCCATACGGGTTTCCGTGGGTCTTAGTGTAACTGGTTTGTCTGGAAAGATACGTACCCATATTTTTCCACCGCGCCGTACATTTCGTGTCATTGCGCGGCGCCCCGCTTCGATTTGTCTAGATGTGATCCAAGCGGGTTCAAGTGCTTGAAGAGCATATCTGCCGAAACAAATATGATTACCTCGATAAGATATCCCTTTCATTCTTCCTCTATGTTGTTTACGGAATCTTGTTCTTTTGGGGTTATAATTGATGGTTCTTTCTCAATGCCATCTCTACTACAGAACTGGACATGAGAGTTTCTTCTCATCCAGCTCCTCGCGAATGAAAGGACTAAAAACGATTTTATCAAGATATAGGGGAATTTAATGAATAATATACTGAAGCATAGGATTTTTTGAAAGTTCATCTAATTAATCTATTCTAAATTTGTATATCATGTTTAGATATAGAATTGAAACATTTATGTTCTATTTATAGATAATCTCAATGTCTTTTTTTTTTTTTTATCGTTATAACAAATCTTTATTTTGTTTTGCCCTTTACCATATCGGATCGATCAAAATGAATCAATCCAATAAAATCAAAAAATAAACCTTTCGCGGGCGAATATTTACTCTTTCAATATCTATTTCAGTTGTAGGGTTAGTTCATGACCTCTACGAATAAAAGAATAGTTTAGTTCCTGGGTTCGTTTCGCCATCCCACCCAATAAATCATTAAGATTCATTTCCAATAGAATCTTCTTTTTCTTTATTCACGGGTTCCGTCGTTCCCATTGCTTCTCGATTAATGGTTAGGTCTGAATTCTCCAACGGAGCCCTTAATGAAATTTTTTCTTAAGTCAATTTTATCAGTTTTTATTGGCTCGGGGCTCTTGATTTTTTTTGTTCCATGAGCGGATTCATCTAGTTAGGGATGAATCATTATTGATGCTATATTACACTGTTTTTTATGAGATGACTTACAGACCTTACATATTGGAATCTTATATCATTGATATTTTCTTTCTCTCTTTCTCTCATCCTTCCATTTATCCGCATGCTTTTCGATTTTCTTTCACAACTTCGAACTTCACAACCTACAATCAGATTGGGTTTTTATGTTATGCAAATTTCAGTTGCTACAACGATATGACCACTATATTATATCTTGACTGGTTCTTTGGATTCAGATAATACGAAGCAATGAGTTGGTTATTAGTGCTAGAGTTATTAGTTCATACTACAGGACGGTCCATTTTTTGGAATCCTAGCCCTAAAAAAAAACCAACGAGTCGCACACTAAGCATAGCAATTATATAAAAATAAAAAAAAAAAAAATCAATCGAATTTTTATTCAACCCTATAGAATTGCGGAATTTCTCATTTTTGTTTTGATTGAAGATAAAAAGAGCTCGTTCTTTGTTTGGTTTATTTCCATTAATGGGGGGGCTCTAAAGACCCGTAAACTCTTATTTTTTTTCGTCTACAAATATCCAAATTTTGATTCCCAATACCCCGTATATAGTTCGAACCGTATAGGAACAATAATCAATTTTAGCTCCAATGGTTTGTAGAGGAACTCTACCTTCTCTGATCCATTCGGCGCGCGCAATTTCTTTTCCGTCAAGACGCCCTGCAATTTGTACTTGAATTCCTTTTGTATCGGCCTGCTCCGTTAATTCAATAGCTTTTTTCATTGCTTTTCGAAAAGAAACTCGATTTTTTAATTGTCCGGCTATAAATTCGGCAAGAATATTGGGGTGTCCATAAGGATTTGTAATTCGTGTAATAGCAATGTTTATTTTTCGATTCACACAATTAAGTTCTTTTTGTACATTCATCTGTAATTCTTCAATTCTTCGCGGTCTATTTTCTAGTAATAATTTTGGGAACCCTATATAGATTATAACTTGAATTAGATCAATTCTTTTTTGAATCTCTATCCGTGCAATTCCCTCAACACCGGAAGATATTCTGCTATTTTTTTTTATATAATTCTTAATAAAGTTTCGTATTTTTTGATCTTCTTGTAGACCCTCGCAATAGTTTTTTGGTTTTGCAAACCAAAGAGAATGATGACTTTGTGTTGTACCAAGCCGGAAACCTAGTGGATTTATTTTTTGTCCCATAATCCCCCATTCCTATATGTATCATGACATGTCATAGTTTTGTTCTTTTTTTTATTTATTAATTTTTTTTTTTTTATTTATTAATCTAGTGTTTTTTGAGCACTCGAGATCGAGATAGTCTCTATATTCATATTCATCTAAGGATATATCTTTTAAAACAATCGTTATATGACAAGTGGGTTTTTTGATCGGATAACTCCGCCCTCGGGCTCGAGGTTTTAATCTTTTCGCAGTAGGACCCTCGTTTACTTCGGCTTTAATAATGAATAAACTTCCTTCGTTGAAACCCAGATTGTGAATACCATTTGCTGCTGCAGAATAAACCAATTTTAAAATGGGATAACATGCTCGATAAGGCA